AAAAGTAAGTAAATACATTCGAAACATATAAAATGCAGTTAATCCTGCTGTAGCATAAGCTATTATTGCAAAAATAGGTGAATACAACCAACTATCATGAAGAATTTCATCTTTGGACCAAAAGCAAGCAAGAGGTGGAATACCACAAAGAGATAATGTCCCCCAAAAAAAGTTGTTTTTGTAATTGGAACATATTTGGTTAAACCACCCATAAGAGCCATGTTCTGACTTTTCTCTGGAGAATATCCAACAATGGGTTCCATTGAATGGATAATTGATCCGGATCCTAAAAACAATAATGCTTTAGAATAGGCATGAGTGATCAAATGGAATAGAGCAGTTCGATAAGAACCTATACCTGGGGCTAACATAATATAACCTAATTGAGACATTGTAGAATAGGCTAAACTTCTCTTAAGATCTCTTTGAGAAAGAGCCAAAGTAGCTCCTAATAGTAAGGTTATTACACCTATCAAAGAGATAAAATTCATTATGTAAGGTATAACTATAAAAAGAGGAAGAAGCCGAGCTACCAGAAAAATTCCCGCTGCTACCATAGTAGCAGCATGTATAAGAGCGGAAATAGGAGTGGGTCCCTCCATGGCATCAGGTAACCATACATGAAGAGGAAACTGTGCGGATTTAGCAACTGCACCAAGAAAAAGTAGAAAAGCACATAGAGTAGCAAATAAGGAATTCACCCCATTATTGTGGATCAAGTTATTGCATAGTTCAAATAAATCCCGAAATTCGAAACTACCTGTTATCCAATAAAGACCTAATATTCCTAATAATAAACCAAAGTCCCCTACACGATTCGTTACAAAGGCCTTTTGACAAGCATTTGCCGCAATGGGTCTTGCGAACCAAAAACCTATTAATAGATACGAGCACATTCCTACTAATTCCCAAAAGATATAAATTTGTATCAAATTCGAGCTAGTAACTAATCCCAACATAGAAGCATTAAAAAAACTAAGATAAGAAAAAAATCTCAAGTATCCTTGATCATGAGACATATAATTATCACTATAAATAAGAACTAAGATTCCAACAGTAGTGATTAGTATTGACATAATGGAAGTCAGTGGATCAATCAAATAGCCGAATTCTAAGGAAAAATCATTATTTATAGTCCAAGACCATAAATATTGATAGACGGAACTCTGATTTATTTGCTGAATAGCCAGCTCGACCGACAAAAGCATACCTATACTCAAGAATAAAACACTAGGGACAGCCCACATCCGACGAAGATTTTTTGTTGCGATCGGGAAAAGAAGAAGTCCCAATCCTATTAACATAGTAACTGTAAGTGGAAGAAGGGGTATGATCCACGCATATTGATATGTATGTTCCATAAGCAAATCAAACTTTTTTTATTCGTTTTTTTTTCATTTTTCCGATTCACCAATTCTTATTTCTTTCACTTTCGGAAAGAATAATAGTATTAATAATAAAAAAATAAAGATGTGAAAAACGGATCTATATTAATTATTAATTGATCGATCGAGTTTTAAGTCATAATTGTTCTGTTCTTGACTTGACATACATCAAAATAAATAAACAAAGAAATCACATAGACAAAATAATAAAAAATCTAAGAAAAATCTGGATTTTTCTAGGAAATCCCATTTCGTCGTAATTTTCCATATAACTCACACACAAAAAGATGACTCAAAAATTATTTACTTTATCAACTAATCTGTTATTACTATTATTCTATTAATAATATTTGTTAATAATAGACTAGTCTTATTATTTTGTCATTTCCATTTTCAAATGGAAATTTTTGTTTTTTGTATCTAGTATCACTAGATACGATGTGCATGTATTCATGTTTGTTTTCTTATGAAAGAAATATCATAACATAATAAATAAGTTAAGTAATGAATAGAACGAACAGTCTATTTTTATCAATATATGTCTTTCACATCCAACTAAGAAAAAGAATAACTTCTATATTTTTGAATGGCGGTTCCAAAGAAACGTACTTCTATATCAAAAAAACGTATTCGTAAAAATATTTGGAAGAGAAAAGGATCTAGTGCTGCCTTAAAGGCTTTTTCTTTAGCAAAATCTCTTTCTACTGGGCATTCAAAGAGTTTTTTTGTGCGACAAACGAGTAATAAAACCTTGGAATAATCTGATGAATCGACATGACTCGATGAATTGGATGAATTCATTAATTGGATGATTTGATTTATAAGATGATCGATTCACATTCAATAATGTATTGAACTCATCAATATCAAATAAGCCATACCAAACTTTTGTGGTATGTAGGATAAGAGTATGTGGGGTTCTAAAAAGAATAAGCTTTAAAAATTTTTTAATTGAAAAGAAAAAAAATGGTTAGACGATAATCTACTTTTATAATTCAAAAGGATGGGGGATTTCTTTTTCCCCATCTACTCACTTTGAATTATCTTGTGATAATAACATAACTATTCTTTCTTTTGTTTTTTTAGATTTGATTCTTCCCGACTTTTTTCTTTTT